TATTAGAAATGCCCAGAAAATATCATATTTGTAAAGCAGAAACATAGCCGAACTCCTATGAATGTGGAAAATAGACCAAATTTGTTGATTCAAATTGGAATTCATTGTCAAGTCATCGATAATTGGTTAATCAAAACAACAATTCATTTTGATCGAACCGCATAGTTTCGTTTGTTTGTTGTGATGTTTCGTTTTAAGATTTCTCGATTGGAATCCTATTTTCATTACACTTCCTTCGATTTTATTTCAATATAGTATAAATCTCTTATACAAACAAAACAAACAAAACCCTTTTGCGTTCACCTCGCTTCGGACTTGTCTAAATCAAAGGAATTCAAAAGAAAATTCTAATTTTTGTTTCGAATTTTGAATCTTCGAAATTCAATCTGTTTTGATTCTATTCTATATATAGAATATTTTATGTTTATGAATTATGTTTATTATTATTATTTGAGATTAGTATAGGGCTATACGGACTCGAACCGTAGACCTTCTCGGTAAAACAGATCGAACTAATTCTTATCAAAATGATTCGAACTCTTTCAAAGACCCAACATGCATTTTTTTTTGCATTGGGCTCTTTCATTAACTGATAGAAATATCAGTTAGTCTACCATATTTTTTCTTGACAGAAAAATAAGGAAATGGCTCCATGTGCTCTAATTCATTATTTGGATTCGGATATAGGAGCACTCCCAAAGTGTTTCAAAGAAGGGTTATCTTGACGTAGGTCTGCTTATGGCCTAGATCAACCTAAACTAAAAGGAGTCTCTATCATCCTGATTAAAGAATCACATATGAAACTTCATACGCCTTAAGATTCATAGAACGAAAAGAGAATTTTTGAGATCCTTATACTCATTATGCCTAGCATTGAATAGACTAGGTATTCACCTTATCAATATCTCAAATCTCAAATTGATGCCGGATTTGATTTGGTTCCTAAAAGGGCACCCGAATCGGGCCGAGCCATTTGTCAGGCTATTGTTCTCTTGTTTTGTTCCCTACAAGCCACAGAGTCAGACATTGATTTCTCAAAAAGATCAATTCCTTTGATTGCATGATGGACTCCCCTGAAAAACATTGGCGCACGTGTAAACGAGGTGCTCTACCTAACTGAGCTATAGCCCTTGTCCTTGTGAGACCTATTTTATCATATTATGTAGATAATTTCTTGTCAAGATGAATATTCCATGATCCCACACCATATCTCTTTGATCTTTTGGATTGGTATTGCTTAGAAGTCCTATTGGATTTATACTCCATCGATGGGATGTGATGGATCTCTTTTTATTTTTTGGTATAATGATAAATGACCTACTTAACTCAGTGGTTAGAGTATTGCTTTCATACGGCGGGAGTCATTGGTTCAAATCCAATAGTAGGTAGAAATTATTAGATACCATTGGCTGTGGTATCTAATAAGTTTTTCTACTCACCTTCGTTTATTGATTTTGTATCTTTTCTATCCTATTCGATTTGATTTTCGAATCGAAACTTCAACCTTTTTCCTTCCATCAGCATCTGATTCCAATTGATTGAATTTAATTGGATTCAATTGGCAGAATCAAAATAGGGTGTATAAACAGAAATTCTTTGGATTATTCTATTCGGGCGCACCAACTAGTTATCAAATCGCATTGATAACCTCTACTCGTGTCCTAGCTCGTCTGAGAGCTAGATTTGCCTCAATTGTTTGTCTCTTGCTTTCAGCTTTCCTCAAATTAGCTTCCGCTATTTCAAGAGTTTGCTGGGCTTCTTGGGGCTCAATGTCACTACTCTTCTCCGCATCATTTACTAAAATAGTGATCTCATTATTCCCTATTCTAGCAAAACCACCCATCAGAGCCATCGTTACCCATTGGTCGTTAAAGCGGATTCTTAAAATACCTATATCTACAGCTGTCGCAATAGGCGCGTGATTTGGTAATACGCCTATTTGTCCACTATTAGTCGATAAAATGATTTCTTTCACTTCTGAATCCCAAACAATCCGATTCGGGGTCAGTATACAAAGATTTAAGGTCATTTCTTCAAATTACTCTCCATTTCTAAGTTTGTAGCCTTCGCAGTAACTTCATCGATGTTACCTACCAAATAAAAGGCCTGTTCAGGAAGACCGTCTAATTCTCCGGACAGGATCAATTTAAACCCTCTAATAGTTTCTGCTAGACCAACATATTTCCCCGGGGAACCGGTAAATACTTCTGCTACGAAAAAGGGTTGTGATAAGAAACGCTCAATTTTTCGCGCTCTTGCTACGGTTAAACGATCCTCTTCGGACAATTCGTCCAACCCAAGGATAGCTATAATGTCCTGAAGTTCTTTGTAACGTTGTAAAGTTTGCTTAACTCTTTGCGCAGTTTCATAATGTTCCTCGCCAACGATCCGAGGTTGGAGCATAGTTGACGTTGAGTCTAAAGGATCAACTGCGGGATAGATACCTTTAGCAGCTAATCCTCTTGATAGTACGGTAGTAGCATCTAAATGGGCAAATGTC